AGATCAGAAATGCCATCCAAAAGCGCAAGGGGCCACCCACCCTTTCCCCTTGCCCCTCTCCATTCCCTAAGGAACAAGAGGGCCCCACCTAGTCCCAAAAGTCCACTGGAATACGAATTCGATCAAAAATGCAATCATTATCATTAATGAATCAAAGAACTGAAAACATTTCCAATACCGACAGCAGCTCCCGCTGAAGCAATTGTAGCAGCTCCGGCACCCATTGATTTTGCACCCTCTAACATCTCGAGTTGAGAATTCTCGTCACGCTTTTTCATTCACTATTTTATGTTATAGATTCCTCGTCGATTCTTCCCCTCCTTCCTTTTCTCTTGGGCATCTCACTTGGAATGCAAAGCTTTCGATCTTGTACTAATAAATTCGGTAGACTGAACACCAACCCAATCTCAACAAGTTGAATTGATGCGCTGTTTTCCCCTTCTCTCTACCCTAAAAATAAGTCGAGGGAAACTGCAAAACATCGCCGATCTCATCATTGAATACGCAATTTCGAGATAGCAGAGAAGGCTTTATTTCGGATACAGATTGGGGAACTTCTTTCTTTCTCACCCCACTGTAAGCGCCTTTTTCAGTCCTTGAAGCTCTTTTATCCGTGCTTTGCCGATCGAGACCCCACGGGCCTTAAATTGCCCCATTTTCCTGACCAGATCTCCGATATGCCCACAAGCCTTAGTAGACTTCTTCCTGATAGCAGCTCTACTGCGAATCCCTAACTTCAGTGGAATTCCTATCCTTAAACTACCCCACTACGGGCCCCGTCTCTCATAAGGGTTCCCACCGGTGACCGTTAGCGTAGTTCACTTTCCGTGTCCGCCTATGCCGGCACTTGGCTTGAGTGATTGATGTCACAAGGGCGAGGGCGGTCTGCCAGCTTCACCACCCCTATACGAGAGTGAAGGTCTTTTTCCCATGGGAGTTCCCTTGATGCGATACTAGAATAAGGCCTACGCTTGGTTAGCTCCTATTTGAAGCGAGACGCTAGCTTCTCATACATTACCCTTTGAGACCTTAAGCGAGGAAGGAAAGAAGAGTGGCCGAGGGATGGAATAGAGTGCGCAGTCGGTTTAGAAGATAGCTTTGAATGACCAGGCTAGCTTAGCTGGCTAGCGGAGATGCTCTTGCCTTTCCTAAACAGGTCGGAATAAGGATATTGTGAACCGAAAGATAGGACATAGAAGATCACCACTACTTCTCGAGTGACTTCAGGTCGTAAATCGGCCCGAGGAAGTGTGGCCAGAAGATGAGGTCGAAGATGGCTAGCTTTCTTGCTTGCTTTCCGTTCTGGACAAGGCAGACTTGCCGTCTCGCTCACTTCTTGAGAATTGAGACTAGGGGTAGAAGAGTAGGAATGAGAAAGCAGTCTTAGAGAAGAAGGCTTTCCCACTTGAGAGATCGAATGAGAACCATAAATTCGAAAGAGAAGGGTAGAATTCAAAGAAGAAAAGGTCAATAGATTTCGACTAAGATCGAGTCTGGGAGAGGAAGCAGTTAAAGTAGGGATCATGCTGCTAGTGAATGATTGTTCCATTTTCAATTAAGGTTGATTCAAGAACTTCTAGGCTGGAATCGGAAATGGAAAGAAGGAATGGTCCATCCGGAAGCCCACCAAAGATGGGGACTTCGAATGAAATGAGTCACAAAAAGCAACCGAGATTGCTGGCTGAGCAGCCTACTAGCTTGTTGGAAGAAAAGATAGAAAAGAGAAGAAGGGAACGAAAGCACCAGAAGCACATCTAGTTTCAGCATAGTTCACAGAGGCTAAGGCATAGGTAGCATCTCGTACAGATAGATACATCTCACTAGCACCACTTTCATTTGAAAACCTATTTGCCCCCTTACCCTTGGTATATTAAAATTACCAACTAGAGAAAGGCAGGGCAGCTGCTCTCCAGCCCCACTTGAGGCTAGGCCCTTCCCACCTACAGGAGCGAGCGAGATTGCTTGTTGCGCGCTTAAGACGGATGGGTTAAGCAAATTACCCTTTGTCCAATAAGATGATTCTTTTTGAGGATTGGCCTATAAAGCTTTTGGCCGGGCTCTTCTTTTATTCCTTTCTTTCCGGCGAGCAGACGATGATTGTGGTCTTCGTGGATACGCCTTTGATAGAGCTGGCAAGCCTTTCTTCTCTTATGATCGGGAGAGAATGCGGTTAGCAGCTGGGCTTGATTGTCTTGTTTGATAAGGTCCTATCCCAAGGCTTTCTCTCTGAAGCAGGACTTGACTCTGCAGCTGACTCGCCTACCGAAGGCAAGAATTGCAAAGAACAGATAGGAACTCTGATCCTTGAAAGAACAGATTCGGCAGGGATTCGTTCCTTAGAATGCGGGCTTCTAGAAAGGCTTAAAACGCGTTGTATTAGCTCGCGGCTTAACCCTACTTTGGGATTGCTTTGCCAGACAATCCTTCTTTATTTGAGAGTCACAAGATCTTTCCAATAAAACACAGTTCCCGCAACTGACCTGCACATAAGTCTGATAGCTCTTCTCAATCTGCCGGCAGGAGAGGCTACAGCTCCAAGTACGGTAGATGAGCCGAAAATGCCACTGGTAGGGTAGGCTAGCGAGTCTGGATGATTTAGATTGAATTAGCCTGTTCATTTCTGGAAGAACTGAGACTGTCAAGGCAGTCAACTCACATGCTTACCGAAAGCGGGGCAAGCTACGGCTTCAAAGCTTACTTAGTTCATAGCTTATACATTGAAGGGCTTAGCACAACGATACACTAAACGGCGCTTGCGAAGCACAAAATTCAGGGTTCGTCTGTATGTGCACGGACGATGCTATTCATACTCAAATAATAAACCAATTCCAACAGCAAGAAGAGGGGGGATATGCAGTGGAGCAAGCTTCAACACAAGCAAGGGCACAGCACTGGCTATGATAGTAGCTTACATGATGATAGCAATCACTCTCAATGCTGTGCAGCGTAGAGGGAACTACGCAACTCTTAAAGGGTTTTGATATCCGGGAGGAATAATAAGAATCAAAGTCCAGGCGATACTACTACGTACAGGTGAGACTGCTATTCTGCCGCCTATGCTTTTCTGATTATGACTCAGGAAAAAGCGGTCCAAAAGCTCTTCTTTGGCACTTTGAGAAACGACCTTACTACCCAATAAAGCTACCTTACCTATGCGTCTATATAAATAGGTTTCTCGGACAAAAGAGTACTAGCAAAGTTCACAATACCTCTAAAGCTACTCTCTCTACTACTACTGGAAAAAGCGACTACTCCTACTTGAGTCGGATACTAAAGTGCGCTAGAGCTATATCACTAAAGCGACTACTGCCACTAGAGTTAAGCATCAGTACTGCTACTAGAGGAAAGTGCTAACACAGCTATACAACAGGAAAGCGCTTTAGCTATAACAACTACTACCTCTGCTGCTCTTTTCCTTACTACTGCTACTTCTTGCCTAGCTGACAGATATCGAAACTAAGATGAAACTATCGAAGCAATACGAAGGAAACTGGTTGGCACCTATTTGTCTCTAGCCGTAAGAAGTTACTATTAAGTGTACGCGGGTCCTTAACTTAATTAAGATCAGTCGCGCAGAAAGAAGGTCTTCCTCTCCTATAGTACAAGGTTGTTCTGGACTGGCTAGAGCGATGGATAAAAATGGTACACCACCGACCGAAAGAGGCGCGGATTCTGAAACTACCAACTCAAAGCTTGCTTCCCTAACTGGCGAAACCTCTTCCCTCACACCGACCAAAGCTCTCAAACCGAAACGCCAAAAGCAATATATCAAAACCGGCAGGCTGCAAGGGAAAGCTGATTGTGGTACTACTGCTCTCGGAAGGGCAGACGGATTCTGGTACGTACGCTGTAAGGACTGACACCGGGAATGGCTTTCGGGAACGGGCTTCCGGCTCCAAAACGGAAGATATTCGGTCTACAACCGGTGCACCAGGACCTTTATTCGTCTCGCCTTTCCTATCTCTCCGCGATGCAGCAGAGGGAGCACCGTTAGCAAATTCCCCTCGCTGTTCCAATCAATTACGAAGACGGGGACATAAGGAGTAGTGGCTTTAGCCTTTATTACTCATAGTAAAGTAAGTAATTTCTTATATTATATAAATAAAAAGAGATTCGTTGGATTGAAGGAGAAAAATAATTTGTTGCTAAGCCAAGCCAGTAAAGGAAGTCGTAGCCAAGCAGTAGCATGCTTTCAGAGACGATAAGAGAGCGGATCTTGGAATTGGAACTCGTCGATAGTAGGGGATCCGGTAGTGACTACTTTAGCGGGAGGTTCCTCACCTTAATAGAGTAAGAAGAGAAGCTAGCCTTGCACTTTTCTTCCCCGTCTTGTTGACGCCAAAGTGCAACTCTTTGCTGCAGAGGACTGGGAAGAGGGCTGCTGAACTTGAAGTCATAAGCCTATATCCGATTACGCGAAATAACCTTGTACCTCTTCTTGAACTAAAGGAATAAACTCAAAAGGCCTTCTCTGTCTTGTCTGAAACTGGCTTCTTAGCTCCCTACTATAGAATAGAAAGGGCGTATTGTTTTTCTTTGGTAACTCCTCCTTGCTTGAAGCGCTCTCAATCTACTCTGGCTAAATAAAGGCCGTGAGTCCATCGTTACTTATTCCTTATAGCTAGGACCTAAAAATCTGTCATTCTGGAAGAAAGTAGGGTTTACCAAGTCTATCGGCCATTGCGTGGCACGAAATCAATCATTGAGTATTGAGTACAGGGATGGATCCCGCTCTTATTCACTGGAAGAAAGCAACCCCATTGGGCGGTCTAAGGGAATCGTTGAGACAGTTGAGCAGTGTTCGGTAAGGCACTAAGTAAATAGAAAGAAAAACGGCGTTTGACTTCCTTCGACTGATTACTGAATGCGAGATTCAGTTGGTGTGAAGTGGTACCTTAGTACAAGATCGACTGGCTGTTGAACGTAACGAGATCGACAAGAGATTGACTTTTTGCCTTGCAGCACACCGCCGTTCTCTGGTTCCATCTATTCTATGCATGCTTCTCGTCTTGCAAGGAGTTCCCCTTTCGTTCCATATTTCTTGAAATTATAGATCAACTATTTGTCAACTCACGCATGATCGAAGGCTGATTAGATAGAGCAGAAAGGATCTTGAGAAAGAGTGCCCGAAAGGAAGGCAGACGCGCAGGTCAAGTCGTAGTGACAATGTTCCGGAATTGACCGCTTTCTATTATGTTATGTATTAGGAGCACCTGTAGCGTAGGTAGACTGATTATTCGGCCTATCGGCATGATGGTAGTCCTCTTCAAGCTCTCTTGAAGGCTCTGGGAGTCTTATTTATTTACCTTGGTATAGTACAGGTGGTGGTCTCTATATATAGAGAGACTCTTTATCTTCGAAGCTTGTGTTTAGGGCGGTATATCAGTTGCTCTTCTCAATCGTCGCCTGTCAGCTTCGACTCCGCGATCGGAAACGGAAAGTGGCCAGATGTGCTTTTAAGTCGATGAGAACTTTAATAATCGAAATGGTACTAGCGATGAATTCAGTTAATCACTGGCTCTTTTGAAGGGGCTGCAAAATAAAGAGTAGGTTGGCATAATGGAAAGTAGGGATATTGATCAGGAGGGGTAAAGGCTATATCAGAGAGGGGCGCTATTTCGTCTCTAATGGAACATGTAGGAATAGGCTTGGAGAGGGGCGAGCTTAAAAAGAAAGGAGTTTTCTCATAAAGCTTTCTGCTGCGCTTGTCTTTGCTTGTCTTTTCACGGAAAAAAAGAAAGATATCCGTCAAGCTCTTTCAAGCTTTGGAGTCAAATAGCCAGCAGGCTCTTAATTACGACTTGATGATAAGTAGGGTTTCTCTTTCTTCTTTTCTCTATCTTTTATTATAAAGAGTACACTGCAATCAAGTCCGTAGAATAGAATAGTCTCGCGCGTGCACGCGCTTCCTTAACTCATTCTAACATAGCTAACCGAAGGAGAGGATATTCAGTTTCAAGTTAAAGGTCGAGGAAACCGAGACCGAGGAAAGCTAGGAAGGCGAGGAACGAGAAACCAAGTAGTAGGCCGGAAGGTGGAAGCATGAAATAGAAAGAACTCCGGATGTGAGGTCCGAGGCTTCGCCGACTGAGAACAAGCAACGGATTACTTGCTAAAGTAATGCTTACCGAAACTTAGCCCTAATTAATGGATAGAAAAACCGGAAGTACATGTCATCATTCTATGTTTTAGCGCTTCAAGATGAGCCTTAATTCATACCTATCTTCTTCCCTCAATCTGCTATGCTTGAACTCGGCGGATAATTGGGAGGTGGTACCTGGGGCATAAGTAATGAACTTCCCTCCTTGAATAAAATATATTCCTCTGCTCGTCTGGACTGGAGGCAGGAATTTGGGTTGTTTATCGGCCTTATCTCCCGGGTGAGCTTGACTTCCTGTCCTTGTTTGATCCTGCATCACCCCATATTTATCACTTATACCGCGGGCGGGGTACCGGTCGAGACATTCCTCTTTCGACGTCCGCGCACCTCATATGGGTTGTTAATGCTCCCGATGATTGGCCTTGCACCAGCCATCATTTGGTTGATGAGGCGGATAATCCCTATCTTCTGCTATCCATTCCCGCCGTCCAATCAATAGGTTGATTCCCAGAGTCTTTAAAAGCCATACCTCCCTACGGGCATATCAGTTCTATGCATCCCCCCCTATAATACCCTATTTCCCCCCTCTATTTCCTTCGATCATCGGACGTGAAGGTCTGCAGCCACCGAAATCATCCTCCCTTCATCCGCTGGCATTCCTTGTTTGAGGCATATCGATTATAGAAGACATATGGGTTGTTGTAATCCCCATGGAGTCCATTATTGTACCTCAACCTCGGGGGAGGGAGAGAAAGCACACGAATGAAGGTGGGACTGGAATGGATTGATAGAGTGATCTTAAGAGGAAATAGAAAGATTCGTATCAAGAGGTCCGGTCGGTCGTTACTATCTACCGTTAAATAGATTAGTAACTATAGCCTGTTCCTACTGATCCTGAAGACGGATCCTCATACATCTGCAAGGCTGCAAAAAGTGGCGGATTTTCTGCCTCCAGTTCGCACTGCCTCTTAGTTAACCGTTGGTTCTCTGCTTCCAGCTCTTGTTGCCTCATAAAAAATCCCGGGTTTTCTAGCTCCAACGCTACGGAGGTTCAACTCCTCCTTAATCGCTTTCAGATCAATGAAAGTACGAGAAAGTTATCTACGAAATTCGAAGAAAGGTTTTTTTGCCAGCCACTGTCTTGTCTTAAATCAAAGCATCTCTCTAAAGCCATTGTCTACGGGCTTCATACCGCTCAGGAGGGTGACAGACCGCCCAATTGTTCTTCCGCTTGATATCTTTCGGGAAGATAGCAAACCATGATCATATATATACGCAATTCGTCTTTCTTTTTTTGTGTGGAAGTTAAGAGAGACCTGAAAGCAAGGCTTCGCCGTTTGATAATATTTTTTCAAAAAACAGTGGGACGCTCAAGCCGCATTTCACGAAGTCAGGCTTTGTCACCATTCAAATGTGATCTAAACAACACACAACTATAGATAAAAAGCAGAAAACGAAATCTCAAGTGAGAAGGCAGTAACGGTGAGGAAAAGGCGTAGGTTGGCCTGGGTTCTTGATCTGTATTCAGGTTCACTTCTACTAGTTCATCGACAGTGGCTTGCCCTCCATCTTACAGCTCTGGGGGAGCGTCTTTGAGCTCGGAGGAAGCATCTTTTGGGACTTGGTCTGTAGCCACTTGCTCAAAGATTCGTGTTAAGATGTCTTCTGGTTTCGACTCCTTTACTTTTTTGATGAATCATTATCTGATGAAACCTATTGTTTAGGGCTTTTGGGAGACGATGTAGTGACATCTTCTTCGGATTCGGAGGAAGAAAGACTAGGGTCTTTTGGAATGACATTCTGGGCATTTCTTCATCGGAGTCTGATGAAGAAGCTCCCAATGTTGATCATATTGAAGGAGTTTAGTACGATACGTATTTTTGCTCATAATACCCAACCAAACCTCTTGTATGAGAGGCACGCCCTCCTCGGATAAAACCTTTTCTGAAGTCAAGTCTTTCACCCACTCCTTCGCTTGTCAATTCAGTAGTTTTCACATTCTGCATTTACTCTTTGTCAGTAACTCCCCCCCTATTTGAGTAAGGCTCAAACGATCAAAATGCTTCGCTCCTTTCTCTAACAATCAAGACTTTCAGTACCTTCACCTTCCTCTGGAAAAGCTGCTTTCAGTTACTTGATCATAGAATAAAACTCCTTCGTATCCCGACTTAGCCTTTGCTTTCGACTATAGAATACACCTTCCCCTTATAGAGGTGCCGAGCTTTGGTATAAGACAAAGAGTACGCCCAAATAGAGTAAATTTAGATCTCTATCTTTCAGCGGAGGGAATGATTTATTTTTTGCATGAATTAGGCCAAGCCAAGGAGCTCTTTAATAAAGTGTGTAGGAGCTTAGGAGCATATAATGAATGATGTCCAGGATTCCTTGCTAAAGTGAGGAAAGCCTTGATTGAGGGACTGTTGCCTGTCAGTCGAATTCATGTTCGCATCTGAATCTGACTCTGTGCCTGCCATAAATCTTAAACCTCGGGAACTTTAAGAAAGGGGATTGCCTGTGGGGACTGTGCCCGGATACCATTCCTGCTAAGATTCTTTCTAGTTTCAACTGCTTTCTCTCCTTGTGCAGAGCTTCTCTTCCAATCGAATATCTTCTATATAAAGCAAAGAGGAGAAGTCTACCAGTCCGGCGAAAGAATATCCAAGGAAGAAGACTGTCTTATCTATGTGACTTCTTTTCTTTTCCCGGTTCACTCTGGCATTCCTCTCTCTAGTTAGAACCTGTCGCAGGAGATTCATTTACAGGAGAAAAGGAAAGGGATTGAAGACCAGGTCTTAGTGGGACAGATGCCGACTCATAGGATGAAACTGTAGGGCTTGACTCAATATCAGGACAGGACCTATTTACTGGCTTGAAGTGAAGGACCGAGACCTCCAACGGCCAAACGTACAACCGGTCGGGAGTCGGAGTTGTCTTCGTCACCCCACAGAAGGGCATCATATATCAGTCATGCTCTTTCCTCAAGGAATGCTCCAATAATCAGGCAGAGTACGAAGCCTTGATGACCGGGCTGGAGATGGCGTTGGACATGGGCATCTCTGTCTTAAAGGTTTTCGGCGACTCGCAGCTCGTGATCCGACAGATGAACGGCATTTACGAGGTCCGTAAGCCAGAGTTACAAGCTTACCACGAACTGGCAACCAAGTTGACGAAAAAGTTCTACAACATACAGCTCAGCCATGTTACCCGGGGAATGAAGAAGCACGCCGACGCGTTAGCTAAGCTAGCCACGGCCCTCACCTTACCCCCGGCAGGTGAGCTCAACATCAGTATCAAGGATCGGAGACTACTTCCTAGCACCCTTGACCTGGCCGCGGAGCCGGAAGAGGAATAAACTCAGGTTTGCTTCACCGAAGCGGAACCAGCCGAAGACTGGAGTGGAGAAAGCCTTTCCTGGATTACTTTCGTCACGGGCGTCCCCCAGACACGAAGGAAAGTCGCCTGCAATTCCAGAAAAGGATGGCGGCCTTCGCATACGGAAACGACGCCCTTTACCGCGTAGCTCCCGGGGTAAAGAACACCTAATATCTGCGGTGTTTATCTATGCCCGAAGCACGGAAGGTCCCGTATGAAGTGCATGTGGGAGAATGCGGCGCACACCAGTCGGGTCCCAGGATGAGGATGAAGATCCAGCACATAGGTTACTTCTGGCCAACAATGACGGAAGACTGCATCAAGTACGCGTCTTCTTGCCTCAAGTGTCAGGAACACGGCAACCTACACCATAAACCTCCCGTGGCTCTACATTCGACAGTTTCCTCGTGGCCGTTCGCAGAATGGGGTACAGACGTCGTCGGACCATTTGAAACAACAGCCAACGGCTATCAATACATCTTGGCTGCCACAGACTACTTCTCCAAGTGGGCGGAGGCGATCCCTTTGCGAGAAGTCACGGGAGAAGCCACTGCTCGATTCTTCCGTAACAATATCATACACCGGTTCGGAATCCCGGCGCGGATTAAGTCGGATAATGGACCAAACTTCAGGAACCAGAGCATCTACAGACTCGTCTAGAAGTTTAAGATCAAGTGGGAGTACTCCACTCCCTGGAACCCACAGTCTAATGGCCTAGCCGAGGCCTTCAACAAGATTCTGTGCGGCATCATAGCCAAGAGTACCCAGAGACTCAGGTGATGGGGAGAGAAGTCAAGCACAGAAGCACTATAGAGAGAAAGGGGGGAAAACCTCCTTGGTGGAATGTCCCCAGCCAGGGAAAAGAAAAGCTGTGACTGGCTTGAGGGGTGGTAGTGAACTGGGGAAGCAAGCAGAGACTAGTAGTTCTCTTTCTCCTATCAGATTGTCTTATAGATAAGAGAGTCTGATAGACCATGTCACGAACTGGATTTGAACCAGCACCTCTGGGAGTTACCCAGCGAACTACCGTTATTATTCTGATCGTGACTTTGGTTACCCGGTTCTGCCCCAATGAATGACTAAAGGGCATACGTCCGGGGGGGAGTTCTTTTACCATTTTGACTCCCCTTTGTCTTTATAGCCTAGTCAAAGAAGTCAAGGTGCCAGCTCCGCCATTCAGGCCGTGCTTGAGCCCGAGCAATGTCTTGCATAAATTGTTTAAATTGCCCCTCTCTTAACTTGCCCCGAAGGTATTCGTTGGCTTTCCGCAATTGTTCCAGCCGGATTTCCATTTCTTTCATTTGGCGGTGGAACTCCTCCCGCTCCGCATCCGACATAAGGTGTACATTGGGAGCCTCCGCCTGGGGATGAATAAAGATTTCTGGTGCAGGGGGGAGGCATATTTAGGTCTAGGTCGGGTAGCATTGAGCAGACACCCTTGAACATAGAATAAAGGGCAAGACAAATTCGTACGAAATTCCAAAAAAACAAAAAAGAGTAGTATAGATAGAGACAGAAATGATAGGACTTTCGTTTGCACACGGTTTCAAAACCAAGTTGTGTACCGTCCGGTTTGCAACCCCTACTATGACCCATTCGGTGACTTTCGCGGTCGCCCTTACTGAACCGACTTGAATCTGAACTACGATTCAGATCAAGTCTTACCGAAATCGGATTTCCTTTTCGTGCCATATGCGCTTAGACTTTACTTTTTCCCCTTTTTTCTTCCCAGTCCAATATTTGTTCTCGAAGGTCTTCGTTTCCGTGTAAAAGAAAACTCTCCAAATTTATGACCAACCTTTCCCTCAGTGATCTTACAACGAACAGGAGTTTTTCCATTGTAAATTCGTACGGAGCAATCAACGAATTCCGGCGAAATAGAAGATCTACGTGACCAAATTTTCCTGTTCAAAAGAAGATCTCTCTTCTTCTTCATTCTCAACAGGAATGCATCAAGAAAACTGCCCTTCCATATAGATCGTCGTGGCATGAACTCAGAATTTCTTTGCTTTGATTCCGCCCCTACTTCAATTAAAGCTAGCTCCTACTCCTCCTCCTTCTCCTCCTTCATCGTCGTTGGTCCTTCGTTCGTAGTGGTCATTGTATAGTGAGAAAGCTCACCCCTGCCTTTAGACGAGAAAGCCCTCTTTTACATCCCCTAGACAAAGGAAATGCTACAACCCATTGTTGTTCTTTTGACGATGAACCACTCCGGTACAACAAGCTAAAGTGACCTCTACGCTTCGTCCCCGGTGCGTAGGGCCGATCCCCGTGTGCTAGAGGGAGGACCGGAAAGTTTGTGTTAAGCATATAGTTGGTTCTTGTCTTGTTTAGGCATTTGGTGCCCTCTCTGCCGGCCTGCTTAGCGACAGAGCCACCTTCGTCATATAAGATACGTCGCGAAAAGTCCACTCGTGTGTCTGTTCCCCCTGCTCGCTTGTCTGATTATCATTGTGACTACAGTATCTCCCATCTCTTGCCCAGGTCTCGCTCTAGTGTTCGACATCCTATTGAGTGAGAAGTTTGTTTCGTATGATGCTTTTCCAGTCGAACATCTTGCTTATGTTTCAGAATGTTCTCAAGATATTGAGCCTACCCGCTTTGAAGAAGCTGCAATGGAGAATCAATGGATGTCAGCCATGTCTGAAGAAGTGAATGCCATGCACAAAAACAAGACATGGGAATTGGTACCTCCTCCTTCAGATAAACATGTTGTTGGTTGCAAATTGGTTTACAAGATAAAATTAAAATCAGATAGATCAGTTGACAGGTTTAAGGCCAGGCTAGTTGCCAAGGGGACCGGTATTGACTACGAGGAGGCCTTAAGGGGGAAGTGTATATGCAACAACCGAAGGGATTTGTGGATAAGCAAAAGCCCAACTATGTTTGCAAACTCCGGAAAGCAATTGTTGGTCTCAAACAAGCACCCAACCTATACAAGGGGCTCGAAAGAACTTGACTAATAAGGGCCCTGTATATACAAGGCCTTGGCTAAACTCATAGATATGGCCCTTGCTCTAGTAAACCTTTCGATCCCTTCTATTTACTTAATAATAGTCAGAATGCAGGTTAGGGCTTTTCTTCGCTTCTCGAAACCTCAAAATATTATATTCTGATTTTCCATGCTTTTTTGAGGTCAGCCCTTTGATCCAGCGGAATATCAAGAATTGACACTGCGGAATCGGGGCCAGACTGCGGGGTAGAGCATTCAGGGCTGTCAGGAGGGAGCTCGTCAGCTAAAATGATAGGGATTTGCTCGGATACAGCCAGCTCTCGCTCTTCTCTTTTTACGGGCAGGACATTTGCTGAAACCTTAACAACACAGCCGTTGTACGGAAACTTCAAGCATTGATGGTATGTAGAGGCCACAGCTTTGGCTTCGTGCAGCCACGGCCTCCCCAGTAAGAGATTGAAGGAGCACTTGATATCCAAGACCACGAATTCCACTAACTCACAAGCGGGGCCGACCTGAACCCTGATTTTGACAACGCCCAAAACATCCCTCTTTGATTCGTCGTAGGCCCGCACCCCGGTGAGTAAGGAATTAGATCCTCCTTGTAATCGGAGGCCCGCCTATCTGGAGTCTCTTCCCAGCTAGAGTCCTGCGAAGACTACTAAACTAAGCCATCAAGATCGATGGTTGTGTGCGGCTCCCTCCTTCCATAATGTCAATACCCTCACTTCTTGGCTTTCCCTCCTCTATGGGTTTGAGAAGTGTGGTTATCAATAAAAACCTGGTAATAAAGTCGGCCGCCTGTGCCCCGAGGCAAGCGAATGAGCAACCAAACGAAGCCCTCACTTATTTCGTTTCGGGGATTAAGAAAAAAATAACCCTCACCCCGCCCGCTACAAGCTTCTCGAATCAACACGAAAACTGTTTTGGCATTCCCCTTGCCTTGTTTCAATTCCCTGCCAAGCGCCCCTCTTGCACTCAGGGGCGTAGCCGTGACATTCTCTACCGCCCGCATGCGAGGACCCAGGCCAAAAAATTCAAGCCTCCAGCCCCTTATAGTCAGTTGGCAGGTGCCGTTCGTTTAGTTACGGGTGAAGGCGCTAGTGGAAGGTCGTAGATCACAGAGAATTCCTTCTCTTGCGGTAGTGGTTGCGGAGGAAGGTGACTTCTAGGACTGATAGTGCCTTACTATATCTATATAGGGGGCTTTGTGATCAATTTAAGCTCTTCAATGAAGTGCTTCAACCACACTGCTTCCTGCGTGGCACTGCAACAAGCGATGTACTCGGCCTCCATGGATGCCCCTCTCTCTTAAAGGCGACGGACGTCTGTTTATTACTGCTCCATGAAACAGCTCCACCTCAAAGCATGAACACGTGGCGTGGCCTGAAGTGGATTTCCTATGATCCGAGTCACCTCCCCAAATTTTATTATTCTTCAGAATACGCCTTGCAATTTCATGTCAGTACCTGGGTAACACAGCATTAAGTGTTTACTACCTTTCATGTACCTAAGTACCCTTTGAACTGCCTGCCAATGAGCTTGTCCGGGGTGACTTTGGTATCGGCTAACGAGCCCAACTGCAAAACAAAAAGAGGGTCTGGTACATAACATGGCATACATCAAGCTTCCCCCTTTTCGAATCAAGATGAGCATAAGTTATTAGAGACATCCTCTTTTCTTCATCAGTCTTCGGGCATAAGGCTTCAGAGAACTTTGTATCCCGACAACCAGGAGTATCCTGGTTGTTTACAAATCAACATATTGAATCGACTCAGAACAACATCTAAATAGCAAGGGATTTCTTGTGACAAACCAAACCTTTAACGATCTAAAGTTTTCTTTATTCCTAAGACATAGGATGCCTCTCCTAGAACAACCTTAGCACTTCGGCCCCCCGACGGGGCCTACATTTGCTGGGCTTGAATTTCCAATTTCGAGGATAACCGGGTCTTTCTTATCATTTCAAATTCCAGTGATCAATAAGTCATCTACATAAAGAGCAAGTCTCTTTATATTCCTACCACTTACTCAAATGTATATGCAATGGTCTCTTGTGTTCATCACATAGCCTATGCTAGGCTAGCATCATGAAATTTCATATACCATTGCCGGGAGGATTGCTTAAGTCCAGAAAAAGATTGATTAAGTTTATACTGAATTTCCTTTTTCCACATAGCCTTCTGGTTGTTCCATTTAGATCTCCTCTTCCAGATCCCCATTTAAGAAAGCTGTCTTAACATCCATCTGAAACTACTCAAAATTAGAATGAGCAACAATAGAGACAATAACTCGAATGGATGTTATCTTAGCTACAGGTTAGAAGGTATCTACATAGTCCCTCCTTTTGAGTATACCCCTACTTCAGTAAGGATGGTGTTAGCTTAGCAACAGGGCTGAAAGTCTCATTATAATCGAAGCCATATTCCTTTGCATAGCCCTTGGCCACTAGGCGAGCTTTGTACCTCGGGAGAGTCCGCTTTCCTTTTTATTTTATACACCCATCTACTACCAATCGCCTGCTTTCCTGGGGGAAGCTTGATTCTACGTAAAAGCAAGATCCCAGGTATCATTCTTCTCAAGAGCTTGAATCTCTTCCAGCAATAAAACGGCGCGCAACGGCTTTCGCTAACGGCGCTCCATCGTTGCTTGTTCCCTTCATTATGAGTCAAGGGGCTTGGAGATTTGCTACTAGCGCACGGGGTTTAGTCAAGTCAAGCCTACTCCTTTATAGTGGAGTGGAGTCAGGGTAGAGTTTTACGTAGCCAGGTAGGCTCAGGCTCGGGGCCTTCGAGAGGTAGGGTGACCCGGGGGAGCTGCGCGAAGGGCGATCGAACAGCCATAACAACAATGGCCGAAGAGCTACCAGAGCATACAAGCAAACAATTTGCTTATTATAATTAGGTAGGATCAACCTGATTTCGGAAGGCTGAGCTGCCCTATTAGAATCTATTAGATTGTTGGGTCGAGCGGAGGTGAAAGCTATAAGCGGTAAGGGGAAAGTTAGCAAAGCGCCTATTAGTCTTTATTAGAAGCTTCGTGAAGCAAAGGTTTAGGACTCCCTCATACTCGATTCATTAGGTACTATGCTATAATGTTTATTTTTTATCATACCATAATAAGTATCATGGAGCAAGACAGAATCCTCTTAATATCTAGCAGTCGTATTGCCGCTTTTTTATGCACTTATTGTGTCTAAGTGCCCCACCTGCATATGAATCAAAGTAGCAGAAGATAAGAGATTCGATCCGCTCTTTAATGCCAGCCAGAAGTGTTCGACCCGCCTTCCCCACCTGTTAGTCGTCTAGCCACATGAGACCTCCAGAAGAGTACGCGCGTTAGCGCGCTACTTATTTCATTTTTAATAAGACTTTCAGGAGCGAGCCGAGCAGTAAGTAATAGCGAAGATAGAACTCGTGTCGCAACGCAAGTAGTTTATCCAGCAGCATCTTATATAGTATCCAGTCCAGCAGCAGTAGAGCAAGCAGAGGTGGCTAATTGGTAAGGGTAGAATAAGCAACAGGAAAGGCAGCAGAACTGGGACCTGCAGCCAAGCCAGCCATGCTACACCGAAAAGCCAAAGCCAGCAAGCTAGCTAGTATCATATCCTCTTCCGGATCCTCCAGCACGAGTTGATTATGCTATTGATTAAGCCCTTGGTTATGCTGCAGCTCCGACTTCTCGAAAGAGAGCAAATCGCCCAAGGAGTCTTTGGCGGAGCTTGACCCAGACGAAAATGCGACCCGTCCTTTCCTTCATTCAAATGCCCAGCCACATTTCCATTTGGTTATGCTATACGCTAGTACTTGTTGCGGGGGCAGGCCATAGACCTACTAAGTCGCTAGCTATATATATATAATATATACATTTGCTCAAGTGTGAAAGCGGAGGGTCCTGCACATAAAAAATATTAAACTTCAGAGACCCTTTAAAGCCTTTTATTACGTGGTCAAGAGACAGAAGAGTTGTCATTGGAAGAAGAAGCGCTTCGTGAAGAAAGCATTCGAAGACGAAAGTACGTATCTCAGATGTCAACTTCAATCGCATTCATCTAGTTTGCTTTAAGAAAAAGAGAGTGCAACCCTCTCTCTCGTCACGAGCTGGACTCGAACCAACACCGCCGGGAACCCAAGGGCTTCTCCCCTTTCTTCAATGACCAATTCCGGGAACACCTTGTTCTTGCCTTTGTTTACCTGCATCCATTCCTTGTCCACTCCTTGTGATTTAGTATGCTCCTCTACATTCTGGGTTTGTGTATTGTCCTTCCCACTGCTCTCACTACCATGCCCAAACGAGTTGCACTTAGAGCATTTAGGGGGGAGCCACTGAGACTCCACCCCTACCTCTACCGTATCCCCCTCACAACCCACTTCAACAATTCCTGGAAGCTCATCTTGTGCTTAAATTTCAATGCATATCCTAGCATATGAAATCCTCTCCTTTGTTTGGTGAAAGGACAAGCAGACTCGATCAATAGTTAGTGCCCACGGGACTTTACTTCTCTCCATGCCGAGATGGACTGGAGATGGATATGAAGCGAATAGGCCCTCATCTCTTCCATTTGCTCTCACCTTTGCTCCTTCCTTTTTCTCTGCATCGGCCTTTGCCTTTGCAGGAGGTGAACCTCTTCATCTAGATCTCGATCTTGAATTGGGTAACGAACTGCTACCTATATAGATAGCTGCCTTTGCTTTTGCAACTGCTGCGGGCTATGGCCTTAGAACAGGATCAATCGCTTTCTAGCTATGGATTTGGAACTATCGATCAATCCATACAGCAGTTGACTCTGTTGACTCAGAACCCGTTGACCTATAATCACCAATTACAGATATAGAGCGAGATCGAGAGCCCATTGTTGTTGATGTCCCGCCTCAAGGGATTTTGAGTTCGATATAATATAAAGTCCCTTGGAATCTGCGCCTCGAACTGGCTTAGGTGCGGCCTCTATAGCTTATACTGAAGCTGGTGCATCAATGAGCTTTGGTACTCAAACTTCAAGGGATACCTTGCGGAGTGCTTCTGAAACTCGGTAAACAAGATCTCCTGTTGTTGGTGCTGAAGCCTTTGTCTCTATAGCGGCTTGTTCCTTCGCGAACTCACCCATCGTCACTACCTTCTCCTTCTCTTCTCGATACTTAGCAAGCAGAGCTTTGAAGAGCCTGCCCCTTCTTGCCTGTTCACCCGCCAGAAAGATAAATTACGGAACCGGGAATTAGAATTAAAGGTATTGAGCTGCTTATGTTATGGGTCGCTATCGCCTTAGTTGACTTCCACTACTTGACATTTTTCCGTTAGTAGATGCTGTGTATCGGAAAACTTATTCTATTTCTATATATATAATAATCGAAATAGATCCTCGAGAAAGAACTTATGAATGAGTTGTGGCTAGCTCACTAGCTTCTATAGCTATAGATGCTACAGCTGCTTCTTCTCTTTTCCGATGCTTGATGCGATCGAACCGAACACCTGTCTCATATTGATTTATATAGTTATAGAAGTCTAACGTCGAAAGCGCCTGTGCAAGGAAGGTCTTCTCTTTCCCGTTTTCGTACTTGGTTGAAGCTGCGTATCGCAATTTGTTATATTTATTGTTATAATAGGAGAGGTCTAAGTAAGAGGATCGACCTATGAATTAGCTCTAAGAAAGGGGCTGTTTACGTTACGAATGGAGTTTGTTGTAGTTTTCGTAGTATAAGTAGCTTCCTTCTGGTCTAGCTTATTATCGTATGTAAAGATCGAAAAATCTCGCCCAAAAGTGCCTTTACTAAGGCCGGTCACCGGTAGATCCGTTCCGAACAAGTACGAAAGTGAGTTCCAAGAAAGCAGGAGAGACCCTTGGGAGCCTTGCTTTGCTCTCGGGAAGCAAAGAAGCTAACTAGAGGAACTTCAAAGGCGTAGCGTAGATGAAAGGAATTCTACTATCAAGGCAGGAAAGAGACAAGCTACATCCTACAGGTAAGATCTCTTTCTATCCTTCCTACGCTCTTCGCCTAGCTACAAATCTAAGACATTCCTATCTATCCTTATCCTAGCTTGTTCTAAACCTACAGGAGGAGGAAAGAGAGAACTCAAAGAGAGGGAAACTCATGAGGATATCAAAACTCTCGTTGAAAGGGATCATCTCCAATCTAGTTGTAAGGTCTTATCCCCTTATTAGTAGCCGAAGTGTAGGCCGGGTAATTTAATTAAATTAAGGATAAAACTTTTAACAAAAGCATCGGAATACTAGAAAATGTTTAATAAGCGTTAGTCGACCTCCGGAGGACAACAATTTGCTTTTCCAACCTGAGATTCTCTTTTTATTTTAATTTTCTCCAGAGGAAGGCAATGTTCTCTCTTTATTCTCTTGAGGGACAGGGGAACATCCAGGTACTTGATAGGAAAACTACCATTTTTGATTCCTCTTCAATGATCTGGAATTTCTGCGAGGAGCTCTGTTCGAGAGGAAGCACTGGCTCTTATCGAAATTGACCTTTTGGCCATTACAATCAGCTTCTTACTTGTTTCCAGAAAGATTTTCAGCTTCTTAAGATTCCGTTTATGGCCATTATATAATATCTAACATCGTTCGCAAAGAGAAGGTGGGAGAGTGCTGGGCACGATCTCGAACCATGGTAAGGTGTTATCATTTTCAATGATACCAACTCCTGTAGGCCCCAGCTTAGCACTTCTTCAGCTAAAATCAAGAGGCTAGGTTTGGAACCCTAATCCTCCGCAGCCTCAAAAAAAATACCAAATCTCCCGTCTTCCTATTCGAGAACCATATCTCATTGCAGAGCCCTTTTCATTTCGATAGCCAGCATTAGCTAATGTTCACACATCCCTTGCACCTCTTTCAGAGCCTCTTTGAAAGCCATAAATCGCCCTGCCTCACGTTCCCTCCATCCGAGCCTGCGGCATCCCGGCCGGCACATCTCGAGATCGAGTTTCAGTTTCTTTCTAGTTGGGGATCAGGACCCGGCGTCAAATCCACTAAAAGCATAAGTTGCTTTGTTGATGACTTAAAACCACCATCGGTAGACCCATCCACTTATCCCTCTATCGTCCAGGCTTTTGTCCCTATCCACGTGTGATTGATAAAGAAATTCAAGGGTGCTGCTCGGGAAACCAGGTTTGGTTGAAATGCTACTGGTGATTGGTGCTTCCGGCCGCAGTTGGTGTATCATAAACGAGTTCTAACCGGAAAAAAGCTTAGAAAGAGGAAATGCTATGGTTCTTGTTGCCTTCATGGATGGTTACCTATGAGGTATGGCTTGAAAGCGGTTTTCTACTATAGGAAAATTACAATACAATAGAGATTTCTGGACAAACTAGCGAGGAGTTGACTCCCAGGAAGGGAACAAACAGCAACAGACTTCGCTTCGGTCCCTACTGCTTGAAGTTCAATCCCCTCAGGTTTAAGAATCCCGAACCTCCCGCGGGTATAGGATTAGGATTAGATCGTACACCCGCAAACAAGACTGCCCTGGGCGGCTACCTGCTTTCCTTTCTTTATCGAGGAAGCTCGCCGGAGATCTATTCCTCTTCCTCTGCCTCAGCAGGATCTGGGGTTCCCTCCGCTTGTCTTGGTCCTTAAGTGGAATTTAGGTCCACAATATTCATTCCCTGGTTACACCTCAGATTCTTCTGATTCAGAGTTAGCGCCAATCCTTATCTAATAAGTAAATCCCAAAAAACCCAATTCTAAGGCTGGTCTTTGGGCTACCAATTGCCGTTCAGTTTCCTCTGGTCTCGTACCGGGTGAGATAGCTTGAACAGCGGTTTTCTTGTCGGGTATTCCGCTGCCTACGCCATGCTTTAGTCCTCTTAGCCCTCTACAGAGTCATCCTCCTAGGCTAGGCTTCGATCATCCGCAACAAAAGAAGAGACGAAATCCATGCCTGAGCCTGAAACTACATGGAACAAAGACTGCTCTAGGCTGAGATTTTCCTCGCCTCCCTTATAGAAGAGTAAGCTTCTGCCCATCTTCCTTCTTTTAAGAAATAAATAGAGTAAGGTCTTTACCGATCTATTCTATGAACAGGTCTTTCTTCCTTATATGCCTTCCCGAAGAAAGGGTGGTTGTGAAGTGAACTTCCACCGAAAGGAAGTTCCAATGAAAGCGTTTCAAAGGTTATACATTAGCGATTGATCGACCGGAGTTGTTTCAATAATAATATAAGCCCTAGATCGAGTAACTGGGGAGCAGGGGAAGGCCTTCATGGAGGTTATCATAGGAGTAGTTCGAGGTTGTTTCCGGGTCGACATTCGAATGAAAGTAGGGGCTGTCAGGTAATGGAGTGGAGCGGTCGATCAAGAAGGCAGCTATAATGAGTGGGATATTTTTTCGTTTAAGTAGTTAGGGTAACCGAGCTAGGTAGCTTGCTTCTTGTTTGAGTTGAATATGGACTTTCAAGTAGTATTTCAGATGGGAGTACAAACAAGTAAGTAAACTAGCTGAGCTAGCCGCATTCCCAGCTACTTAGTACCCTTCTTTCAATTACAGCTATCTAAGACATTCAGGGGCTGTGTAACTGCTGTTAGAACGCTTTTCTTAATCCGTTACGGATGTCGAAAAGTGAAGATTGATTAGCTGTCCCAGGGAAAGGAGTAAGTATTGGCTGTTGGCATGTCCGAGCTAAGATTGGTTGAGGCGGGTAAAGACGGTTGCGTAGCTTACTTGGTAAAGGACTCCTTTAGTTTAGCGGTCATGGATCGATTCTAGGTGGTTAACTTGTATACCCCTATTCTCAGAGTTCACGTTCTGATCTAGCAAATCGACTTTTCAGATGAGTTCCATAGTTTTGGACAGGACAGGTGGGAACCAGGAGGTAAAGCGTCTGTTAAAGCAATCGGGCAAATGCGTGTATACTAGCTTACTAGCTTTAGTAGCTTGTGTACTAGCCTGTTAAAGGAAGCAGGGGTACGCGGATTTGGGATGCTAACTAAGTTAAGTAGATGCGGAAGCGAGGTGCGAAAGCAAGTGGGCAACAAGTGGATCGGGCTAACGGTTTATTTGCTCGTTAGGCTTTCCTGTTCGAGCAGGCATAGGAACAGTTAAGCCAGCATAGAGCAAAGCTCAACCAATGGGCTATTTGCTATAGTTCAAAGCCCTGTTCATAGAAGGTCCGGAGACATGAGAAGGTGGTTACTTACTTTTGTACTAGCGTGAGCGTACTTGTGTGTTAAGGAGTACTTTATTTGGGCTGCTAAGTAGAAGTAGAAGCTATAGGCGAAGGCTTTCGCGCCTTGCTGTTAAGTAAGGTGTCGTCGTCGGCCTCTTGCTTATAGGCCAGTTGCTTATACAGCACATATTGAGTTGTTGGTATTGTTCTATGTTAACTGGATCGATAAAGTCAACTGAAGGTATTGCCTATACTTCTCGCTCCCAACTCGGAACCACTGACAACTTCTCTTCCTCCTCCGATCAATATGAAATAGTTCTACTCGCCCTGACTTGTGAACTGAAAGATTCTTTGATCCCTATCCCTATCGACTAAGTCCGCAACGGAAAGAGTGATCCGCGTAAACCATTGAAAGCAAGCTAGTTTACCAGTTAGACGAGCTACGGATGAAGTTTCTCATTCAGGAAACTCTACTTTCTGTCACCGCAAGCCACAGAGCTGAAAAAGAAGCTACTCGCCTAAGCAGAGGAGAGCCGGTAACTGTGTTGAATGTAGAGGAGTGAGATTGAAGCATTGGATCCCACTAAAAAGCTGGAAGAGCCCGGTTCTGATGCAGCTATAGATGCTATTGGGTCACCCCCTTCCCTTTCGAATGCCGGAAATAAAGATGTTGCTGATGAGCTCGAGTCTGGAGGTTCATTGGTTGCTGTTAGCTCACTGGGATAAGAGGGATCAGGATAAATGGATGGAGGTCCGCTTCTAGGTCATAAGCCCATCTGCGATTTCCTCACTCGCTAGCAACCAGGGATTCAATTCTTCGATTCCCTTCTCTTCTGGTTAGCAACTAACTGGCTCTCGTACTCGGTACTCTCTCCTCTATGTAAGTAACGGAACCCTATAGTACCCGGTCTGCCTCTCGCCCATGGTCCCCAGAACGCTCCAAGTCGGGAAAGGGTGGATCGCCCCGTCCTTGCTTGCGTCTCTGTCTCGTACTCTCTCGTTTTGCTCCTTTCCGGTGACTCAACCCCCAGCCGGTTAGGGTTAGGCTATTATGGAGATGATTCAATTATTAAGCCATAGTCATAGCCCAAAGGAAGACATGTATTTAGATCGTTTCACTCTTTGTAGCCCGTTGAATTCGTGCTTAAGAATCCCTTCGCCTCGACATGATTGATCTCGTACCTTCGCCCCTGTCAGCTAAAGGACACTGGAAACGATATAGGTTAGAATTGCCTCTCAAGCCAAGCCTGCATCGGAAGAGGTAGAAAAGCCGTCAATCAAAGGAAAATCCCCGCGCCCCCTTGTGGAGCACGGGTTCGGGTTACTTCCTTCCAACTATTTGCTTCTTATTTGCTTTTTTACTCCAGTCCAGGCTATTCATGATCTTCATTCTGTGTTTGCTCACCTTTCAGTCAAAAGAAGGCACAGACATCTCTAGAATCTAGTCTGAAGACCATACCCCCACCTTTCACTTCTTTAGCCCATGAGCCCTGATTTCGTGTCTTCAAAGGCGATCTCCATGCCTGAGACGTGAGATGACCTGAATGCCTTCGACTGCTGCTCTAACCATGGATTGGTCTCTGCTCCCCTATCTGCTTGATCATAATCTGCGCCTGAAAGCTTCCTTGAAGGTTTGATTAGCCGATCCGAGGAACCCAACCTGGAGTTGAGCTTCTTTTCATCATCGCCTTCCACCCTTGGCTATTTTCTCAAGATTCAATTCATGGTCAGGGTAGGAATCTTCAATCAATCTGGTCAACCTCGGGAAAAAGACCTAAAGGAAAGGGATCACCTGGCACTGCTGTCAGCTTAGTCCTCTCTGTCATTGGTTTTTCTAATTCAGCTTGGAGCATTTCACAAAAGAATCTTTCATCCTTGGGCCTCACTTCCACTGATTTCAGATTCTACTTTCCCTGGGCTTGGGATTTACGAATCAAACCCCAAGAACGAGCCAAACATAAGCTCTTTTCACAAGCCAGAATTAAGATGAAGCTTACTACGAGACGAGAAAAAGAAAGCGGAATAGAATGATTTTTAGGCTTAGTAAGCACCTATTTCCTCGAAAGGAAAGGCTAAAACTCCAATCTCCGAACCACCAGATCAAGTTTTCTTGAAAGACTAGATCCCTAAGAGGAATGAATTCTTTTTCACTCTGGTCACTCACGTGAAAAAAAAGAAGCCAAGAAGAGAGGCCCTCTGGAACGGATCCGCTGATGAGCGCGAAAAAACAAGTGAAGGAGGCAGGGAAGTCAGTCCTCTAATCTAAGCCACTCTCCGGGACAATGCCTTAAACGTAATAAGAGCTGCACCCAGAGCAGAGCCCCTTACCGTGGGAACAGAAGTAAATACCTTAGCTTTCGACAGTCCCATGATTGAAACTGGTGGTATCCAGAGACACTGGAGCCACAAATCACATGACTTCCGACGGTGCTTCCCTTTCTCAAAGTCGACTAAAAAGCTCCAACGAAGGAGCGCCAGGAAGGAGATTGGTTACACGCGAGCGGTGGTCAGCGGGAGCAAGGGCTGAGATTTGACCACTAAGAAAAGGGGCACAAGCCAAGCAAGCGTTAGGGTGGTAAACATGCTACTAATGCCTAATGAAAGTCAGAATAATAGGCTGAAGAATAGGTATCAAAATCCAAGTCTGAAGCTGATTAATGAACTGGCGTTGTTGGCGCCCTAAGGAAATGAATGACTTTCAATTCTAAGTATGAAACTGGGACTGAGCCCGTTCCTCAAGCTTAAGAGCGAGACCGAGTACGAGCCTTTCAAGGCACTCTGAAACCGGCAAGTTTTGCCTTCCTTGTCAGTTAAGTGTTCGGCCTATTGATTGACACTGGCACGACTGGAATAATAGTCCCACTATGGTTGGACCCTGACGGCTTGTTTCGGCGACGCTTTGATCCCGGTCGTGGAAGGTCCCAGGTATGAGGATCGGACGGGAAAGTAGGGGGAGGAGGTCGGTCTCTCGACCCCGGTTTCGTGTCCTGAGTAATGAAAAAAAGTTTATGAGGTATAAGTCTGACTTAGAGGACTCTGAATATGTGGAGTAGTGAGCCGATCCCGCTTTTCGCGGTTTTGATCGTTCTTCCAAACGAAGAGACCAATAGGGGCCTGGCCTAGCTCTGCGAACGATTCGGTGGATAATTCTTCGTTTGATTCGGCTTATGACTCCACGGAGGATTCCTAGTCTGCTTACTCCCCCACTGCCCATGGCTAAAGAAAAAGCACTTTGGCTATCACAAAAACCATGCACGGTTCATTCTGCTGCAAGTCCTTAAAACTAAACCCTTTTTCACTTACCTTCCCCAACAACCCTAGCAGCATATCCCGTTTTTTCATTCGAAAGACGAGATTCCCTTTCTCCCGATCTCCTACGTATGGAGGATTAAGGGCAAGTTTCGCCTTTCTT